TGGGTCAGGAATCAAAATTGTGGTTCGGTATGGATAAAAGAACTTACTATGTTATACTATTCAAGTCGCGGCGGCGGGTTGATTTGATAGATCAGATATTGCTATTCATGATATTGATCCGATTCAAGTAATTCATTCATTGAATTTACAGACGAAAGATTTACCATCTCTAGGGGATTAAATCCCGAGTTATTGCGAATTAAAAAATCGACTAAATTATGGAAGTAAATATTCTTGCATTTATTGCTACTGCACTATTCATTCTAGTTCCTACGGCTTTTCTACTTATCATTTACGTAAAAACAGTCAGTCAAAATGATTAATTCAAATGAATTTTTATGAAACTTTACTTCCGAGTTATTATTAAAAATTGACGAAAAAAGGATTTCCAATTTCACGTCTTCATTTAAATAAACTGAGCGGACGAGAATTAGAATTGGCAGTATTCTAAGAGATGGATAGTATGGTAGAAAGAAATAGATGAATCTTTCTACCATACTATCCATCTCTTAGTCAGTTGTAATCTAAAATAAAGCTAAGGGCTTAAGTTTATGTAGATCAATCTACAACATTCTCTTCATATTCATATATGTGTGTATATATTACATATATTGTATGGAATTGACATAACACCCAATTTGCTACATTTATTTGATCTGATCAATCTGAAATACTTCTTATCTTAGTAATTATAATTCCTTTTACTAATAAGTAATAAGTAAGAGGAAACTTTACTTAACTTATTTTTAACGCCCCAACCGTGATATGCAGATATGAAATAAGTCGATAAAGCACAAATTGCCTTTCTCAAATTAGAAACCAAACCGCCCAATATGCGACCCGCCCGAGGCAAGATCTTATTATTGCATAGTCTCTCGTTAGACAACCACTATCTTCTATATCATTTCTCATCGAAAAATGCGTATACACTTAACAAAACGACTTCCTCTTTGAATAGTAAAGAAATCAAAAAAGGTCCGTCGGGCCTTCTTCTTTATGCATCTATAAAGATAGTAGGAGTCCAACCCCATGGATTGAAAGAGTACGATTCATATCATAGATGACTCCATTGGAGTCCGGTGTCCGATGGGATTCAAAATTCAGAGATTTTTCTTTTAAATAAAATACGTTGCAAAACGAGATATAAAACAATCGATACGGTTTGGTTCCTTCCTGTAGTAGTACTTCTAGAGCCCACTTCTCCCCCACACTACGAGTGAAAGGGAAAATGTAAAGACTACCATTAAAGCAGCCCAAGCGAGACTTACTATATCCATGTGAATTATGTTCCCTATCTCTATAAATACGAAAGAATTATTCCACATTAATAATAGTGGAATTAATGGCGCCGAGTCAAAAAGGGATTATGACCAAACACTATTGAGAACCCAATCCAATCAATTTAAATTGATTATGATTTTGAATCGGGAAAGATTAAACACAAGTAAAACTAACATCCTGAGGGAATGGAAACATGTAGGAATAAGATAAATAAAAAATTTAGGCCTATCCTTTATTTTTTTGTTAGTCAAAACAGAAGGGAGAAAGTCTATAAAAAAGAGAAATCACTATCTATTACTATCTATTATAGGCTTTTATTTCCTCATTTGATCTACAAACCCGTACCTCCCCCTGACTGTCGTTGTGAAAGCCGGGGCTTGGCCTGGGGTTGGAGAAAAGGGATTATTTCTTTTTGCCCCCTTTTCTATAAAAGTCAATTATTCATCCAATCTAATATTGCCCGAATACCCAGAGATTCTCACGAGTCTGTAGTATATAAAGCAACTTATGCCCCCTTCCAAAATTTTTAATTGAATTTCCTACCAGGGGCTACAATCGGATTAAAAATCTAATCATTAGACACTTCCTTAATAATTAAGGTATAGTAGAAGGGAATCGAAAAGTCTTGATAGTCCCTCTACCACAGTAGATTAGAAGAATTCTAGATACGGGTGAGGATTCACAATCTCTTCTTTTAGAAAACCTTCAGACTACATAAACAAAGGACCAACGGCCTGTTTCTTATACTTCTACCGGAGAAAAATTCCGCGAGTTATATCAGTAGAACAGAAGAAAAGAAGAGATTTCGGGTTTTTGTTAATGTTGATTAGGCGACACCCGGATTTGAACTGGGGAAAAAGGATTTGCAGTCCCCCGCCTTACCACTCGGCCATGCCGCCAAAATGATACAAAATAGATGCAAATTTTCCTGGATTACTAAATTTTTATTGTACTTACATTTTAACTCCTGTTTTCCTTAATCCTTTTCCTAAAAGAAAGCTTTTTTTTGATTGGATTTGATCCATCCCTTCGGTTGATTGTATAGTATCTGAAAATATACTATGCTAAAAACAGTCTCTCGCTTTTTTCTATTGAGAAAAAAATGTGTATTTTTAGCCGATAAATTTGAACCATTAACTATTGGCTGCTTACTTCGAATTCATGAATGATTCATAGATTTGAATCTCAAAATTGTGTTTTCCTAATGACATAAGAAAAT